TTATTGGTTTGAGCAAGATACGACTTATTTGAAATTAATTGAATCAACAATTCATAAAAACGGGGGGTTTCGTGTATTTTCTTTTTAAGTTCTTTCTAGTTCTTTATCGTGACAATTGCAATTTTTTGAAGTTTTTGAGATTCATGGACAATTATGATTCATATTTAGGGATAGATATTCACTCTCTTTTTTCTTTTCAAAGAAATTGAAATGATTGAAGTACTTCTATTTGGAATCGTCTTAGGTTTGATTCCTATTACTTTGGCTGGATTATTTGTAACTGCATATTTACAATACAGACGTGGTGATCAGTTGGACCTTTGATTAATTAATCAATCTTTTTTTGATTGACCTTCTCCTTTCTTTGGAGGTCCAATTTCAATTACTGTTCAAGGGAGTGAAATTCTTTCAATAGAATTCAAATTACCAAGAATGGAATCGCGCTCTGTAGGATTTGAACCTACGACATCGGGTTTTGGAGACCCACGTTCTACCGAACTGAACTAAGAGCGCTTTCTTTTGTAGATTTTTTTGTAATCCAATACTGCATATTATGGATGCACAATTTGAATTGATTGAGATCAATTCCTCCTTACTTCTCAGAGGAAAGGTAATAGGTAGGGATGACAGGATTTGAACCTGTGACATTTTGTACCCAAAACAAACGCGCTACCAAGCTGCGCTACACCCCTTGCAATTGGCTTACAGTCTCATTGTAAAGAATCCTTTGCTTGTTTTCCACATCATTATTTCCCCTATTTGTATACTTGCCATTTCTTCTTTTTTTTCTCATATCATATATTATAGAATAGAAAGTCTTTGGATACATATGCGCCGTAAATAAAGTAAAAAAAATGCTTGTTGGGAATGTTCCGTAGGAAAGATCCATCATTTTTCTTTTCTTAACTTGAAATAAATCTTATTTACCTTATCTTATCGGATTGTTGTACATTTGAATTTGACTTAGGAATTTCATGTACAAATACAAGTGTTTTTTCAATCCATTTACATATGCATCTGATCATATATCCGATATGTATTATCCTTATGTCTTACAATACATAAATGTGTGTGTTACAATACATAAAAAAGAAGGAGGATTTTCTATGCGAGATCTAAAAACATATCTTTCCGTGGCACCGGTACTAAGTACTCTATGGTTCGGCTCTTTAGCAGGTCTATTGATAGAAATCAATCGTTTTTTCCCAGATGCGTTGACATTCCCCTTTTTTTGATTCTAGTTATTGACATGAGAACGGGGAACAAAGATTCGAGATAGAATCCACTATCTGTGACTAATACCCACCCTTTCTCCCTTTGAACCCTTTTCTATTTTATATTCTAAATATTCATATTCGAAATTCGATTCGAAAATCAAAAAAAGGGAGAAAGATAAAAAGGATTCAACCTCCGCAAAACCTCGATTCAATTCAGGCTCGAATCTTAAATTCAATTAATAACTAAGAATTAATGGATCGAGGGCAAAAAGTTTCATACAAGAGACTTAAATGAAATAGTGGACTGTGATTAGAAATATAGTTCGAAATCTTTGGATTCCGTATTCTTTGGTATATTTATAATAGCGAATATTCTTCTATTGCTATAGTTATCTTGCAACGAAACCCTTTTAATTTAAGCGTATTTCGAGTTATAAACTTCTCTTTTTTTTTCCATTTAATTTGGGTCGAAAATCAAAAAGTTGCTTGAATAAAAAATGAAAAGACAAAGAAAGGAGGTTCATGGCCGAGGATAAAGCTGTCCGAGTAAGAATTCTTTTGGAATGTACTAGTTGTGTACGAAAAAGTGTTAATAAAGAATCAAGGGGCATTTCCCGATATATTACTCAAAAGAATCGACACAACACCCCCAGTCGGTTGGAATTAAGAAAATTCTGTCCCTGTTGTTCCAAACATACAATTCATGGAGAGATACAAAAATAGATCGAACTGAACGTCTGTGTATCACCTTTCGAAGGAAGAGTACAAAAGGACATACATTAGACATGTATTTCATTCTATACATTTAGAATAGAAAAAGAATCCAAAACTTTCAGAAAATGGTATAGTATATTATTAGAATAATATTAATAGAGATAATCTCTATTAAAATATTGATATATAAATGTATTTAGAACTAGTAAGTAAATAATAAGAAAAAAAAAAACAAATTCAAATTAAAGAAAATAATAAAAAACCAAATCCTATTTCTATTTTGAATTTGTTTTTTTTTTTCGATCCGATGGAAATAGGATTTTGGTATAATATTATAATATAAGGAATAGACTAAACAACCCATGGATAAATCCAAGCGATCCCTCCTTAAATCTAAGCGCGCTTTTCGTAGGCGCTTGTCCCCAATCAAACCGGGGGACCGAATTGATTATAGCAATACGAAGGTCCTTATTCGATTTCTTAGTGAACAAGCAAAAATCTTATCTAGGCGCGTGAGTAAATTGACCCTGAAGCAACAACGGTTAATGACTATTGCTATAAAACAAGCTCGTATTTTATCTTTCTTACCCTTTCGTACTAATGATAAGGTTAAGGGAAAACTATTTAAATTTAAAAAATTTAAAAGAGGGAAAGCAAGGGTTTCGAAAAAAAAAAAAATAGACTTATTCTTGATTTAATTGAATCAAAATTCAAATCTGAGCTAAAACACCGATTGATGTTTTGTTCGAAAAATATGAAAATCGAGATTTGATTCTTGTCTCGGAAGAAAAAAAAATAGAAAAAAAAAAAAGATTCTTTTTTTCAATGGGTTCTTTTTACTCTTTTATTGTTTATTGTAATTGTCTATTGGATTTTAGCGGACTAGTTTGTATTCTATTTTCCCGGAGTTCATTCTCCGGGGCATTTTGTTTTAAAGTAGCCCGGGCGATTCTTTCCAATCTTTTTTTTATGATTTGATCGGAAATACAATATTAGAAAGACAATTCCTATTTAATATAGCTATTTGTGCAAGTATTTTACGATTAAAAATCAATTGTCTCTCGTACAGATTATGGATAAATTTACTATAACTAGAGTAGTTTTTTGCTTCACGAATTGCTGCGTTTATCCGAGTAATCCACAAACGACGAAAATTGATCTTTTTTTGATCTCTATCTTGATGAGCCGAAAACAAAGCTCTTATTTTTTGTTGAGCAACATATTTTGAATGAGCCCCTCGAAAGCTTGATACAAAAAAACTCATTTTTGTTCGACGTCTCCGGGCTATATATCCTCGTCTAACTCTGGTCATTGAATAAATGAAACTTTGATAAATAACTAATTTCTTTTCTTTCTTTGAGTTATTCTTTCGGTATATTAATACCAAAACGGATTTTTCCAATGTATAAAAAAAATCCCAATGGCTTTTGCTACTATAACCTTCCCAACCACGATTTTTCTTTGCATTTCGGCTCAATCAAAGTGAAATTTTTTTAAAAAACGGAGTAAGTAAATATAGATCAATAAAGAAATAGTGGGTTTCCTCGTCTCTATGGTTTCTTCTTAAACGGCGAGGGCCTCTCTATACACCGGAGCCTCTTACTTCATTTAGTAAATGTTATTAGTAACTTGTATAGTTCAAACTCTTTGGCTCTACCCATGAATTATCCAGTAATAGGTCTTTCACAATCAGATCTACCTATACAGTAACGGTATTTTAGTTTGAAAGTTAGCTGGATAGCTGACCTTGTTAGTCCGTTTTGTAAAAATAAAATGTGAGCATAATCTTTTTCTTTCATTTTAAAAAGAGGGTTTTCCCGCTTAATGGATAGCATTTTATACCAATGGGAAATTACTTCTCAGCGCTTAAATCGAGCTGATTGGGTTTCCACCAAACGAAACCATAAATTTCATATCATATACAATAGATCTATCATATATAGATCTATTTTTTGAGTTTTAGATAGTGATTGGTTCTTCCAGTTTCTTCTCGTCACTGGTAATGATCATTGATACTGGAAAATTCTTTTTTTCCCATCTCATAATCTGAACGAGTCGCACATACACCCTAGTACATGTTCCTCGTCGCTGAGGACACCCCCGAAGAGCGGGGGATTTCGTAACCTTTCTCATTGGTTGTCTTGTGTTTCTAACGAGCTGTTTAATAGTTGGCATGCTGAATCGTTTCCATAAGGGACTGGTTTAGATCAATCCTAACCCGACCCGAGGATTCTGAATTTTTCTACTTACTTACAAAACTTCCGTAAAAAGATTTCGCGGACATGGTTGACAGCGCCACGGGGAACCTTATACTCGCAGGGACCTTGATAAGTGCAGAGACCCTTATACGTGTACTTGCAGAAACTCTTATACTTGAAGAGACCCTTATGCTCATATACTTGCGGAAACCCTTAATACTTGCGGAAACCCTTAATACTTGCGGAAACCCTTATACTTGCAAGGCTACGGGACTTACCATCGTTATCGGAGTAGCGCTTCTTGGCATTGCCATGGTAGTTGTAGCCCTTATCATCGTGATCGGGTCCAAGCCCTTATCATCGTGATCCTTGCGGGCAACGTTCAAGTCCTTACCCTTACCCTTACCCTTACCCTTACCTTGGTTTGTCATCGTTACTATCGCATCAATAAGTCCGCAAGTTATGGCCTCGCGTGGTGTCAGAAGGACCCTCCTAGTTAGATTCTTGGTCTTTTTTAGGAATTCCAGATTCGTTCGTCTTGCAAAAGCCTCTGCCATGGTTTGGCGTAATTCCAGAACTTCTTCCATTTCGCGAAAAAGGTCGACGTTGTTCATACGGAAGCGCTCCTCAGGATCAGGAATAAGACCTCTAATTGGATAAACTATTATCCTAGAAAAAGGTGATGAGAACCGTTTGAAAGGGGTTCCTCCCATTAGGACATAAGCTCCCATTGAGATGGCTACTCCGGAGCATATTGTATTTACATCTGGTGCCACAAAAATTATAGCATCAACAACGCTTTGGGCACAGCGTGCCAATCCGCCAGGACAATTTATAAACAAAAACATCTCTTGTTCCTTATTGATTAAGGTGAAATATACCATCATAGCCGAAACATGATTCGCGGTCGCATGATCAAGTCCTTGGCCTAAAAAAACGATTCTTTCGTGACAAAGTTGGTGGGATAATTCAACCCAATTCACTTCTGTTTTATTTTCTCCTTCTTCCTTTTCTCCTTCTTCCTTTTCTCCTTCCTCCTTTTCTAATTCCTCCTTTTCGAATTCTTCCTTTTCTAATTCTTCCTTTTCTAATTCTTCCTTTTCTAACCTTTCTAATTCTTTTGCTACTCCTACTTGTGTTTGTGGTTCTTTTTCTTTTTTCTTATCTTCCTTTACCGGAACTAGTACAGGAACTCTTGGATTACCTACAGGCATGAGCAAAAAGAAAAAAAAGACGAAAATCTTCGAACTTTGGTGTGGATTTGTAAGTATTTACTTTGCTCTGAAAGTAATACCGGCTATTCTCTTGAGAATACCCTTTAATCTCATCTTATCCGATTTCTGTATAGAAATCCATTCGAAAAGCTCAAAAACGAAGCAAAATGGCATCAAACTCTAAGAAAAATGGTATCAAATTCTTACGACTATAGTCTTCCAATGATCAAGAATTTGTCAGTGGGTTTTGCTCATAGAAAAAGTCGCAACCCCCATTGCATATTGGTACTTATCGGGTTTGCATATTGGTACTTATCAGGTATAGAATAGATCTGCTTCTCTGTGTTCCTACAAATAGAATTCTTTCATTATTACTAACAGAAAAAACTAGTTAAAGTTAAAGTAGGCATGAAGGAGCTAAATGAAATATGTAATATGTTCTTTTTGATCCATCTATTTCTAAAGCATTTACCTAAGTTTCTATTTCTTTTTCAAATCAAATATAGACAGAATTCTTACTAACAGAATAGAACAAATAGGAATCCCCTATTTCGAGATAATCTACTGAAACTGAATAGGGGTCCATTGCATAGTATATTCTAGTTAAAGTTATAGTCTTTTCGAATGCAATAAAGTTACATAGTGTGTATTTTTATTTGACATTAAGGGGTATTTCCATGGGTTTGCCTTGGTATCGTGTTCATACCGTCGTATTGAATGATCCTGGTCGGTTGATTTCTGTCCATATAATGCATACGGCTCTGGTTGCAGGTTGGGCCGGTTCGATGGCTCTATATGAATTAGCAGTTTTTGACCCCTCTGACCCCGTTCTTGATCCAATGTGGAGACAGGGTATGTTCGTTATTCCTTTCATGACTCGTTTAGGAATAAGCAATTCTTGGGGCGGTTGGAGTATTACAGGGGGGGCTGTAACGGATCCCGGTATTTGGAGTTACGAAGGTGTGGCCGGGGCACATATTGTCTTTTCTGGCTTGTGCTTTTTGGCGGCTATTTGGCATTGGGTCTATTGGGATCTAGAAATTTTTTCTGATGAACGTACAAGAAAACCTTCTTTAGATTTGCCTAAGATTTTTGGAATTCATTTATTTCTTTCCGGGTTGGCTTGTTTTGGTTTTGGCGCATTTCATGTAACAGGTTTGTACGGTCCTGGAATATGGGTGTCCGATCCTTATGGACTAACTGGAAAAGTACAGGCAGTGAATCCAGCATGGGGCGTGGAAGGTTTCGATCCCTTTGTTCCAGGAGGGATAGCCTCTCATCATATTGCAGCAGGAACTTTGGGTATATTAGCGGGCTTATTCCATCTTAGCGTCCGCCCGCCCCAACGTCTATACAAAGGATTACGTATGGGTAATATCGAAACCGTCCTTTCCAGCAGTATTGCTGCTGTCTTTTTTGCGGCTTTTGTTGTTGCCGGAACAATGTGGTATGGTTCAGCAACTACTCCGATCGAATTATTTGGTCCCACTCGTTATCAATGGGATCAGGGATACTTTCAGCAAGAAATATATCGAAGAGTTAGTGCTGGGCTGTCCGAAAATCAAAGTTTCTCAGAAGCTTGGTCGAAAATTCCTGAGAAATTAGCCTTTTACGATTACATCGGCAATAATCCGGCAAAAGGAGGATTATTCAGGGCGGGTTCAATGGACAATGGGGATGGAATAGCCGTTGGATGGTTAGGACACCCAATATTTAGAGATAAAGAGGGGCGTGAGCTCTTTGTACGGCGTATGCCTACTTTTTTTGAAACATTTCCAGTCGTTTTGATAGATGGAGACGGAATTGTTAGAGCCGATGTTCCTTTTCGAAGAGCAGAGTCGAAGTATAGCGTGGAACAAGTAGGTGTAACTGTTGAGTTCTATGGTGGCGAACTCAATGGAGTCAGTTATAGTGATCCTGCTACTGTGAAAAAATATGCTAGACGTACTCAGTTGGGTGAAATTTTTGAATTAGATCGTGCTACTTTGAAATCAGATGGTGTTTTTCGTAGTAGTCCAAGGGGTTGGTTTACTTTTGGACATGCTTCCTTTGCTCTGCTCTTCTTCTTCGGACACATTTGGCATGGGGCTAGAACCTTGTTCAGAGATGTTTTTGCTGGGATTGATCCAGATTTAGATGCTCAAGTAGAATTTGGAGCATTCCAAAAACTTGGAGATCCAACTACAAGAAGACAGGCAGTCTAATACAAAATTGCTTTCGTATTTTTCGCTGTCATTTGACATCAGATCGGGGATCTGCGAAATCTTGATTTAAGATTTCATCATTACCCCCTTTTCTTTATCTTTACCGGGGGATAATCACAGGTATGGAAGCTATACTCTAATTCTAATTTGAAACCACAATTGAATCTATGGAAGCATTAGTCTATACATTTTTATTAGTCTCGACTCTAGGGATCATTTTTTTCGCTATCTTTTTTCGAGAACCGCCTAAAGTTCCAACTAAAAAGGTGAAATGATTTTTCATTATGTCTAATGAGCCTCCCAATATTCATTCAATATTGGGAGGCTCATTACTTCAACTAGTCTCCGTGTTCCTCGAATGGGTCTCTTAGTTGTTGAGAGGGTTGCCCAAAAGCGGTATATAAGGCGTACCCAGTAAAACTTACAAGTAAACCAGATAGAAAGATGGTGACTAGGGTTGCCGTTTCCATTTTTATCCAAATTCAATACTGCAATATATATAAGTATAAGAAAACACCGGAATGGTATACAAAGTCAATAGGTCTCAATGAATACAACCGGATTTATGGCTACACAAATCGTCGAGAGTGGTTCTAAATCTCGTCCGAGACAAACTGCGGTAGGGACTCTATTGAAACCCTTGAATTCCGAATATGGTAAAGTAGCTCCTGGATGGGGAACTACTCCTTTGATGGGTCTTGCAATGGCTTTATTTGCAATATTCCTATCTATTATTTTGGAGATTTATAATTCTTCCGTTTTACTGGATGGAATTGCAATGAATTAGCTTCCCAAGAACTAGAAAGTTCTAGTTCTGAAATTTGAGGGCTCCCATTTCTGACCCTTTTTGGTAGTTTGATCGCGGAATTTCTTTCTGTTTTTCCGGAATATGAGTGTGTGCCTTGTTATAATTGATCCTATTGATAAGACAGAAAATGAGTCTGTCATCTTATCTTGATAAAGATGGTTCTATCTCGTCGGATACTCATTCTAGTATCCGGAACACGGAATATTATGAAATAGATCAAGAAATATTGGAACTATGATTCATACTTACTATTCAGACCTTGTGGCCGGATTGGTTGGATTCTAAAAAATTTTCAAAGACTTAGAGGTTCTTAATTGAAAGATTTTTCTTTTTGTTTCTACTTTACTTATTACTTTTTTTTGACCAAAAGCAAAATTTTCGTATTTTTGTCATTATATCTATTGATTGAATAAGTGATGATCCAATAGTTCTTACTCAAAGAATTTTTGGGCTTGGGATTTTTATTAAATCATCGTGGTTCTAGTACGAATCTAGGGTTTCAATTAATTCATAGGGTCTTAACAAGAGAAATTCCTATCAATGAGAAAAAACAATAGTCAAGCATTACACACAAATAAAAAAGAAAAGATAGGGAAAGAGAAGATTCAAGAGGCCTGTAGTACCAATAAACATAAAGAGGAAGAGCCGACTTGAGATTTTTGCATTATCACCACAAAGAAAACTTTCGTATTTTTATACCTTTGTATCTTCACTTCAGAGAAGATTCTTATGTAGGAGGAAGATATTTTTATTCCATTTTTTTCAAAGCAGTCTTTGTGTGGTTCTGCTTGAGCTGTACGAGAGAAAATTCTCATATCCAGTTCTCAGAGAGGGATTCCCCCGGTTTACCTATCTCAATAAAGTCTATGATTGGTTCGAAGAACGTCTCGAGATTCAGGCAATTGCAGATGATATAACTAGTAAATATGTTCCTCCTCATGTCAACATATTTTATTGTCTAGGAGGAATTACCCTTACTTGTTTTTTAGTCCAAGTAGCTACGGGGTTTGCTATGACTTTTTATTATCGCCCGACTGTTACTGAGGCCTTTGCTTCTGTTCAATACATAATGACTGAAGCTAACTTTGGTTGGTTAATCCGATCAGTTCATCGGTGGTCAGCAAGTATGATGGTTCTAATGATGATACTGCACGTATTTCGTGTCTATCTCACTGGTGGGTTTAAAAAACCTCGAGAATTGACTTGGGTTACAGGTGTAGTTCTGGCTGTATTGACCGCGTCTTTTGGTGTAACCGGGTATTCTTTACCTTGGGACCAAATTGGTTATTGGGCAGTGAAAATTGTAACAGGCGTACCTGAAGCGATTCCTGTAATAGGATCTCCTTTGGTAGAATTATTACGTGGAAGTGCTAGCGTGGGACAATCCACTTTGACGCGTTTTTATAGTTTACACACCTTTGTATTGCCTCTTCTTACTGCCGTATTTATGTTAATGCACTTCCTAATGATACGGAAACAGGGTATTTCTGGTCCCTTATAGAGAAGATAGATCCTAGATCTTTCTAATCAATCATTTATCACTTGGGGGAGGAACAAGAGTATTTCATTGCTATAACTATGGATTATTAAAATGAATAAGCCATCTATTTGGACATTTTCTTTCCTTCAACTTCACTAAATTGTA